TTTTTTTTTTATAGAAAAATTATTAAAAATGGTTTAATAAATAAATTAAAATAAAATTTATTTAAATATATATATATATATATATATATATATATATATATATAAATAATTTAATTTATTATTAATATATTAATTAATTAAATTATTTAATTTATTAATATATTAATAATAAATTAATTTTTTTTTATATTAATATTATATTAATAATTAATTTATTATTTCAATGATTATTAATTGCTGTATAATGAATTTAATTTTCAAAATTAATATTATAAAAAGAAAAAAAAAGAAATTATTTAAAATTTAATAATTTATATTATATATTTTATTATATATGTATATAAATATAAATATATATATATGAACTTTATTAATATATATATATATAATTTAAATATATATATATATAAAAAAAAAAAAAAAAATCTATGTGAAAAATAAATAATATAAATAATTATTTATGGTTAAAAAAATTTATTATAAATTTATTTTACATATAAATTTTAGTAAAAAATTTTAATTATTTTAATAATAATTAAATTAAATTTATAGTAATTAATATTAAAAATTTAAGAAATTAAGATTTAGTAATATGAAAATTAAAAACTAAATTTGTGCCAGCAGTTGCGGTTATACAAATTTTAAAGTAAATTTTTTTTAGTGTTAATTAATAATTTTAATTTTAAATTAAATGTTAAATTATTAAGTGAAATTTTAATTTAATTAAAATTTATATTTAAATTATGATTTAGTAAATTTTTATATAGACTAGGATTAGATACCCTATTATTAAAAAAGTAATTTTAAAAACTAAAATAGTAAATAAATAAATTTATTTAAACTTAAATAATTTGGCGGTATTTTAGTTCATTTAGAGGAATCTGTTTAATAATTGATAATCCACGAATAAATTTACTTAATTTTTTATTTTGTATATCGTTGTTAAAAAAATATTTTTTTATAAAAATAATATTTTAAAATTTTTAATTGAAATTAAATCAGATCAAGATGCAGATTATAATTAAGAATATAATGGATTACAATAAAATTATTTATATGAATATTAAATTGAAATATTTAATTGAAAGTGGATTTAAATGTAATTTTATTTATTTTATTAAAATGATTATAAATTAAAATATGTACATATTGCCCGTCGCTTCCATTAATAAATTGGAATAAGTCGTAACAAAGTAGAGGTACTGGAAAGTGTTTCTAGAATGATCAAATTAGAGCTTGAATAAGTATTTCATTTACATTGAAATGAGTATTAAATTATTTTAATTAATTTGAAAATAATAAATTAATAAATTATATTTAATAAAAAAATTTTTAATAATTATATTTAATGGGGGTTAAAGTAATAAATTAAAGAAAAAATTATTAATTTTATAGTTAATTAGTATTGTGTAAGAAATTTGAAATAATGTGAAAAAAAAATTATTTGAAAGTAAATTTAAATTATTGTATCTTGTGTATCAGAGTTTATTAAATAAATTTTTATGATTAAAAAATCTCGAATTTAAAAGAGTTAAATAATTAATAAAGTTATTGTAGCAAAAATATTTTAAATAGTTATTTTGCAATGAAATGTTATTCGTTTTTAAATATATCTAGTTTTTTTAGAAAAAAATTTAATTTTATATTTTATTTAATAAAATATTAATTAATTAATATTTTATTAAATAAAATAAAATATTTTAAGGGATAAGCTTTAATTTAAAATATTATAATTAAATTAATTTTTTTAAAATTTTTAAAATTTATATTGTTTAGAAATTATAATTTATTATAAATAATTTTAATAATAGAAAAATTTAATTAAATTTAATTTTTTATAAAAATTTTTATATAAATAGTAAATATAAGGAAATAATGATAAAATTAGTATATTAAAATTAAATAAAATTAATTTAATTAAAATTAATTTAAAGGAATTCGGCAAATATTCATATTCACTTGTTTATCAAAAACATGTCTTTTTGTTTATAATTTAAAGTCTAATCTGCCCACTGATTTTTATTAAAGGGCTGCAGTATTTTGACTGTACAAAGGTAGCATAATCATTAGTCTCTTAATTGGTGACTTGTATGAAAGATTGGATGAAATATGAACTGTCTCTAAGTTAATAGTATAATTTAATTTTTTAGTTAAAAAGCTAAAATTAATTTAAAAGACGAGAAGACCCTATAGAGTTTTATAAATGAATTGATTTAAATTATATATAAATTTATTAATTTTAAATTAATTTATTTATTATGTTGGGGTGATAGAAAAATAAAAAAAACTTTTTTTTTAATAATACATAAATAAGTGATTTTTTGATCCTGAATTTTAGATTATAAGAAAAAATTACCTTAGGGATAACAGCGTAATTTTTTTTTTTAGTTCAAATAAGAAAAAAAGTTTGCGACCTCGATGTTGGATTAAGATAAAAATTAAATGCAAAAGTTTAAATTTTTGATCTGTTCGATCATTAAAATCTTACATGATCTGAGTTCAAACCGGTGTAAGCCAGGTTGGTTTCTATCTTTAGAAAAATAAAATATTTTAGTACGAAAGGATCAAGTATTTAAATTAAATTTAAATTTAAGAATATTATTAATATAATATAAATAAATAAATAATTATATAAATTAATTATTTAATAGTTATATAAACTATTTTGGCAGAGAAATGTGATGATTTTAGAATTCATTTATGTATAATTTATTATATAGATAGTATATGATAGTAAAAGATATATTATTAATTTTTTGTGGGGTAGTTATTTTAATTATTGGAGTTTTGGTTGGAGTTGCTTTTTTAACTTTATTGGAGCGAAAGTTATTAGGTTATATTCAGATTCGTAAGGGTCCTAATAAGGTTGGATTATTAGGAATTTTACAACCTTTTTCTGATGCTATTAAATTATTTACTAAAGAACAAACATATCCTAATTATTCTAATTATTTATCTTATTATTTTTCTCCTGTTGTTAGATTTTTATTATCTTTAATAATTTGAATATTAATTCCTTATTATTTTAATTTGATTAGATTTAATTTAGGTATTTTATTTTTTTTATGTTGTACTAGTTTAGGGGTTTATACAGTAATAATTGCGGGTTGATCTTCAAATTCAAGTTATTCTTTATTAGGAGGTTTGCGAGCTGTTGCTCAGACTATTTCATATGAAGTGAGTTTATCTTTAATTTTATTATCTAGTATTGTAATAATTATAGATTTTAATATATGTATGTTTTTTTTTTATCAAAATTTTATTTGATTTATTATATTTATATATCCTTTGAGATTATGTTGATTTTCTTCAAGATTAGCTGAAACTAATCGAACTCCTTTTGATTTTGCTGAAGGTGAAAGAGAGTTAGTTTCAGGGTTTAATATTGAATATAGAAGAGGGGGATTTGCTTTAATTTTTTTAGCTGAATATTCAAGAATTTTATTTATAAGCTTATTGTTTGTTCTAGTTTATATAGGGGGGTTTACTATGAGTTTATTTTTTTATATTAAATTAAGAATAATTTCTTTTTTATTTATTTGAGTACGGGGGACTTTACCTCGTTATCGATATGATAAGTTAATATATTTAGCTTGAAAATTATATTTACCAATTTCTTTAAATTTTTTATTATTTTATATAGGGTTTAAATTATTATTTATTTAATATAATTTATATAGTATAAATTAATAGAATAAATATTCTTTATTTTGTTTTCAAAACAAATGCTTAAAATACAAGCTCATTAATTAGTTAAAAATGATATTATCTCAGTATTTTCTAAGGATTGGATTTACAATATAATAAGAAAAATAAAAAATAGTTAAAAGTTGGCCAGTAATGATATAAGGATTTTCAACAGGTCGTGCACCAATTCAAGTTAATAAAATAATAATTACAATTAAAAATCAAAATAATATTTGGTTAATAGGGTAAAATTGAATACCTTGAATTTTTTTATTAAATGTTAAGGGTAAAATGATTAAAATTAAAATTGATAATACTAAAGCAATTACTCCTCCTAATTTATTAGGGATGGAACGTAAAATTGCATACGCAAAAAGAAAATATCATTCTGGTTGAATATGAATTGGAGTTACTAAAGGGTTAGCTGGAATAAAATTATCAGGATCTCCCAATAAGTATGGATTTGTTAATGTTAATATAATTAATAAAAATAATAAAATAATAAATCCGATTAAATCTTTAAAGGAAAAAAAAGGATGGAAAGGAATTTTATCTAAATTACTATTTATTCCTAAAGGGTTATTTGATCCTGTTGTATGTAGAAATAATAAATGAATTATAACTATTATTAAAACAATAAATGGAAGTAGAAAATGAAAGGTATAAAATCGGGTAAGAGTTGCATTATCTACGGCAAATCCTCCTCAAATTCAGTTGACAAGTATATTTCCTAAATAAGGAATAGCAGATAGTAAATTAGTAATAACTGTGGCCCCTCAAAAAGATATTTGTCCTCAAGGTAAAACGTATCCTATAAATGCAGTTGCTATTAATAAAAATAAAATTAATACTCCAATTATTCATGTATATTTTAGATTAAATGATTCATAATAAATTCCTCGACCAATATGAATATAAATACAAATAAAAAAAAATGATGCTCCGTTAGCATGAATAGTTCGAATTAATCAACCGTAATTAACATTTCGACAAATATAATTTACTCTGTAAAATGCTAATTCAATATTAGCTGAATAGTATATTGTTAGGAATAATCCTGTGATAATTTGGATAATTAAACATAATCCTAATAAAGATCCAAAATTTCATCAAGCTGAAATATTAGAAGGAGTAGGTAAATCAATTAAAACATTATTTATAATTTTTAGAATTGGGTGAGTTTTTCGAATAGGAAAGAAATTGTTTATCATTAGTTAAAAGTTGGTCGAAGAGGTCCATAAAAAATATTAGTAATTTTTACAACTGCAATTAAAGTAATAAATAAGTAAATTACTATTATTATTATTATTATATATGTTTGATTATTATATAATTTGGATAAGTTAATTTTATTTTCATTATTAAAAAATATTAAATTAAAATAATTATTTAATTCTTCTGGGTTGATGGAAAGATTTAATCAATTTATATTAAAAAAATAAAAATAATTAACTATTAAGAAAAAAATAAATAAAATATATAAATAAATTTTTATATTAAAAGAAATTTTAAATATTTCATTAGATGCAATTCTAGATACATAAATAAATAAAACTAAAAGTCCTCCTATAAATGTTAAAAATAAAATGTAGGAAAATCAATAAGTTTTAATTAATATTCCAGTAATTAAACAAATTAATAAGGTTTGAAATAAGATAGAAATTCCTATTGATAGGGGATGATTTAAAAAAAATATAATTAATGATAGAAAAATAATTATTATTGAGAATAAGATTTTAAAAATATCAAAGAATAGTTTATAAAAATAATAATTTTGGAGATTATAGATAAAGAAAATTCTTTTTCTTTGAAGTTTTTAAAGAAATATTCTTAATTTTGATTTACAAGACCAATGTTTTATTTTAAACTATAAAAACTAATGGTAATTTTTAATATAATATTAGTTATAATTTTTATATTTATAATTGGAAATATAATTTTTATTTCTAAACGTAAACATTTATTAATTGTTTTATTAAGTTTAGAATTTATTGTTTTAAGAATTTTTTTTTTTTTATTAATTTATTTTGAGTTAGTTGATGAAAGATTATATATGTTAATAGTATTTTTAGTGTTTTCTGTTTGTGAGGGAGCTTTAGGGTTATCAATTTTAGTTTCTATAATTCGAACTCATGGTAATGATTATTTTCAAAGATTTAATTTATTATAATGATAAAATTTTTAATGATAATAATTTTTATAATACCTTTATGTTTTAAAAAAAATATATTTTGATTGGTTCAAATAATAATAATAGTAATAATATTTTTATTTATAAATTTAACTTTGAATATTTTTTATAGAACAAATTTAAGTTATTTATTTTCTTGTGATATTATATCATTTGGTTTAATTATATTAAGAATTTGAATTTGTATACTAATATTAATAGCGAGAGAAAATTTATTTAAAATAAGATTTTATGTTAATTTTTTTTTATTTAATTTATTATTTTTATTAATTATATTATATATAACTTTTTCTATGACAAATTTATTTATGTTTTACTTGTTTTTTGAGGGGAGATTAATTCCTACTTTGATATTAATTATTGGTTGAGGGTATCAACCTGAGCGAATTCAAGCAGGGAGATATTTATTATTTTATACTTTATTTGCTTCTTTGCCGATATTAATAGGAATTTTATATGTATATGATATTAGAGGTAACATTATATTTTATTTTTTAAAATTTAATAATTTTAATTTATATTTATTATATTTGTCTATAATTATTGCTTTTTTAGTAAAAATACCTATATATTTTGTACATTTATGATTACCTAAGGCTCATGTTGAGGCTCCTGTTTCAGGTTCTATAATCTTAGCGGGTATTATGTTAAAATTAGGTGGATATGGGTTATTACGAGTAATAATAATATTAGAAAATATTAATTTAAAATTTAGTTTTATTTGAGTTGTTGTAAGATTATTAGGGGGATTTTATATTAGTTTGAAGTGTTTTTGTCAAGTAGATATAAAATCTTTAATTGCTTATTCTTCTGTAGCTCATATAAGAATTGTAATTAGAGGTATTATAACTATAAATTATTGAGGTTATATTGGATCTTATGTTTTAATAATTGGTCATGGTTTATGTTCATCTGGAATATTTTGTTTAGCTAATATTAATTTTGAGCGATTAAATAGACGAAGATTATATATTAATAAAGGGATAATAAATTTTATACCTTCTATAAGATTGTGATGATTTTTATTAATATCTTCAAATATAGCAGCTCCTCCTTCTTTGAATTTAATAGGAGAAATTAGTTTAATTAATAGATTATTAAGATGATCTTGATTATCTATAATTATATTGATATTAGTTTCTTTTTTTAGAGCTGGTTATAGTTTATATTTATATTCTTATATTCAACATGGAAAATATTATGTTGGTATATATAGATTTTATATAGGGGTGTCTCGTGAATATTTATTATTATTATTACATTGATTACCTTTAAATTTAGTAATTTTTAAGGTGGATTTTGTTATAATTTGATTTTACTTAAATAATTTAATATAAAATATTGATTTGTGGAGTCAAAAATATGAATTATTCATTTTAGGTTATTAATAAAATTTCAATCTGCTTTATTAGATTTTTTTTTTTATTTTTTTTAAGAATGATTAATTTTTTGATAATAATATATTTTATTATAAATAATATAATTGTTTTTTTAGAGTGGGAAATTATTTCTTTAAATTCTGTTAGAGTTGTGATATCAATTTTATTAGATTGGATATCTTTATTATTTATAATATTTGTTTTATTAATTTCTTCTGTTGTTATTTATTATAGAAAAAGATATATAAGATCAGAATTAAATTTATATCGTTTTATTATTTTAGTTTTATTATTTGTATTTTCTATAATTTTATTAATTATTAGTCCTAATATTTTAAGAATTTTATTAGGTTGAGATGGTTTGGGGTTAGTTTCTTATTGTTTAGTGATTTATTACCAAAATTTTAAATCTTATAATGCTGGGATATTAACGGCTTTATCTAATCGAATTGGTGATGTTTTTATTTTAATAGTAATTGCTTGAATATTAAATTATGGGAGTTGAAATTATATTTTTTATTTGACATTTATAAAAAATGATTATGAAATGAAAATAATTAGAAGATTAATTATTGTAGCGGCTATAACTAAAAGTGCTCAGATTCCTTTTAGTTCTTGATTACCTGCAGCTATAGCAGCTCCAACTCCTGTATCTGCTTTAGTTCATTCTTCAACATTAGTTACTGCGGGAGTTTATTTATTAATTCGTTTTAATTTATTATTAGTGGATATATTATTTTTAAAAATTTTATTATTATTATCTGGGTTAACTATATTTATAGCTGGTATTTCAGCAAATTATGAGTTTGATTTAAAAAAAATTATTGCTTTATCTACTTTAAGACAATTAGGTTTAATAATAAGAATTTTAAGAATAGGAATAGCAGATTTAGCTTTTTTTCATTTATTAACTCATGCTATATTTAAGGCATTATTATTCATATGTGCTGGGGTTATTATTCATATAATAAATGATGTTCAAGATATTCGTTTAATAGGGGGAATTAGAAATTATATTCCTATAACATCTTTATGTATAAATATTTCTAATTTAGCTTTATGTGGTATTCCTTTTTTAGCTGGATTTTATTCTAAGGATTTAATTTTAGAAATAATAAGATTAAGAAATTTAAACATGTTAATTTATTTTTTATATTATTTTTCAACAGGGTTAACTATATTTTACACTATTCGATTAATTATATACTTAATAATCAATGATTATAATTTAGTAAGTGTTTATAATTTATATGATGAAGATTATATTATGTTAAAAAGAATGATAGTTTTATTAATAATAAGAGTAATTAGAGGATCTATATTAAGATGAATAATTTTTTTAAATCCTTATATAATTTATATGGCTTTTAATATAAAAATAATAGTTATTTATGTGAGATTATTAGGAGGGGCTATAGGTTACTTAGTTAGAAATATAAATATTTATTCAATTAATAAATTTTTATTTAGTTATAATATAAGAAGATTTTTATGTTTAATGTGATTTATACCTAATTTATCAACTTATGGTTTAAGATATTATTTTTTAAAAATGGGTCAGAATTTATTAAAAACTGTTGATTTAGGGTGAAGAGAAATATATAGTGGTCAAGGTATGTTTAATATTTTAAAGAGTTATTCTATTATGTATAATTTTTTTCAAATAAATAATTTTAAAATTTATTTATTCAGATTTATTATATGAATAATAATTGTTTTATTTATATTATTAATTTAAAATTTAAATAGCTTATATATTAGAGTATAATATTGAAGATATTAAGGAGATTTATTTAATCTTTAAATATAAATATAAATATAAATATAAATATATATATATATATAATATTTATAAAAATAAATAATTTTATTATTACAATGAAAATGTAAGGTTTTAATTAAACTATATAAATATTAATTATATATATATATATATATATATATAATGTAAGAAATATTAATGGAATTTAACCACTAAAGATTAAGTTAGCAGCTTAATTTTATACTTTATATTTCATAATTTAATTGGAATTTTTAATTCAATAATATCATTAACAGTGATATACCTCTTCTTTGGTTTCAATTAAAAATAAGGAGAAAATACTCTATCTTTTAAGTCGAAATTAAATGCAAAATTGCTTCTTATTTAAGATAAATTAATTAAATTAATATTTTTTGAATGCAAATCAAATGTTTTTATAAACTAAAATCCTTAATTTGTTCAATTAAGTATATTTTGGTTTCATTCATGATATAGTCCTAATAATAAAATAAAAATAAAAAAAAATCTAATTTTTGATCAAATAATAAAATTTACTAAATTAAATAAAGGGATAATGGGAAAAATTAAAGCAATTTCAACATCAAAAATTAGAAAAATTACTGTAATTAAATAAAAATGTAAAGAAAAAGGAATACGGGCAGATGATTTAGGATCGAATCCGCATTCAAAGGGAGAACATTTTTCTCGATCTGAAAATGATTTTTTTGATAAAATAATAGATAAAAATATTATAATATTGGCAATAATAGAAATAATTAAAGAAAGTAGAAAAATTAAAATAATTATTTATATTAAAACAAAATTAAACTTTTTGATTGGAAGTCAAATATACTAATTATATTATATAAATAAGTTAATTTCCTCATCAATAAATAGAGATATATAGGAATAATCATACTACATCTACAAAATGTCAATATCAGGCTGCAGCTTCAAATCCAAAATGATGTTTATTAGAAAAATGATTGTAATTATGTCGAATTAAACAAACTATTAAGAAAATTGTTCCAATTATAACATGTAATCCGTGAAATCCTGTTGCTATGAAAAAGGTTGATCCATAAATACTGTCGGCAATGGTGAAAGAAGCTTCAATATATTCATAAGCTTGAAGAATTGTGAAATAAATTCCTAAAATAATAGTGATAAAAAGTCCTTGAAAAGTTTGGGAGAAATTATTTTCTATTAAGGCATGATGAGCTCAAGTTACAGTAACTCCTGAAGAAATTAAAATAATAGTATTAAGTAGAGGAATTTGAAATGGGTTAAAGGGAGTAATACCTGTAGGAGGTCATATAGCTCCAATTTCAATATTTGGTGATAAACTACTATGAAAAAAAGCTCAGAAAAAAGAAATAAAAAAAAAAATTTCTGAAATAATAAATAAAATTATTCCTCATCGTAGACCTTTAGATACTAAAATAGTATGTTTTCCTTGAAAAGTGCCTTCACGGGAAATATCTCGTCATCATTGATATATAGAGAGAAGAACAATAAAATATCCTAAGATTAATAGATTTATATTAAAATTATGAAATCATTTAATTATACCTGTAACTAATGTTATAACTCCAATAGCTCTGGTAAGGGGTCAAGGTCTAAAATCAACTAAGTGAAAGGGGTGATTATGATTATTTTTCATTAATTTACTTCTCTAGAATAAAGAGTTCTTAAAATTGCAATAACGTAAGATTGAATAATTGCAACTGCTGATTCTAAGGTTAATAATAAAATTTGAATAATAATTAAGATTGAGATTAATAAAGTAGAAAAGTTTGGGCCTGTACTTCTTAGTAAGGTTATTAATAGATGACCTGCAATTATATTAGCAGTTAATCGTACTGCTAAAGTTCCAGGCCGAATAATATTTCTAATAGTTTCAATTAAAACTATAAAAGGTATAAGGATACTAGGAGTTCCTTGTGGAATTATGTGGATAAATATATGTTGGGTATTTTGAATTCAACCATAAAGTATAAATCTTAATCATAAAGGTAATGATAATGATAGGGAGAGAGTTAAATGACTTGTGCTAGTGAAAATATAAGGGAATAATCCTAGGAAATTATTAAAAAAAACAAAGGTAAATATAGTAATAAAAATTAAAGTTATATTATTTGTAGATAAGTTATTACCTAATAATGTTTTAAATTCATTGTGTAGTTTATTAAAAATAAAATTTCAAAAAATATGATATCGATTAGGGATTAATCAAAATGTATAAGGAATAAATAATAATCCAATGAATGTTCTTAATCAATTTAATGGTAAATTAAACAAATTTGTAGATGGGTCAAAAATTGAAAATAGGTTAGTTATCATTTTCAAAATAGGTTATTTTTATTTTTAAAAATAGAATTTTTATTATTATTATTTTTAATATTGTAAATATAATAATTTATAATATTAAAAATAATAAAAATACAAATGAAAAAAATAAAAGAGATTAGTCAGTTAATAGGTATTATTTGAGGAATAAAAGAATATTATAATTATAATAATTTAAATTTGACATATTTATGTTATAGTTTAACTAATTCTTTTTTTATTTCATTAGAAGTAGTTGCTAAATTACTATAAAGTGGTTTAAGAGACCAGTACTTGCTTTCAGTCATCTAATGATGAATAATTATTAATTCAATTAATAAAGTTTTTAATTGAAATTCTTTCAATTACAATAGGTATAAAACTGTGATTAGCTCCACAAATTTCAGAACATTGACCATAAAAAATTCCAGGTCGATTAATGAAAAAATTAGTTTGGTTAAGTCGACCAGGATTAGCATCTACTTTAACTCCTAGTGCAGGAATAGTTCAAGAATGAATGACATCTGTTGCAGTAACTAAAATTCGAATTTGATTATTTATAGGTAAAACAATTCGGTTATCAACATCTAAAAGTCGGAAATTAGAAGGAGATAATTCATTTATTGGGATTATATAAGAATCAAATTCAATATTATTGAAATCTGAATATTCATATCTTCAATATCATTGATGGCCAATTGTTTTTAATGTAATAAGAGGGTTATTTAATTCATCTAATAAATATAATAAACGTAATGATGGAAGAGCAATAAAAATTAAAGTAATAGCTGGTAAAATAGTTCAAATTAATTCAATTATTTGGCCTTCTAATAAAAATCGATTAATATAATTATTAAAAAATAAATTTGTTATAATATATCCCACTAAGATTGTAATTATAATTAAGATAATTAAAGTGTGATCATGGAAAAAGATAATTTGTTCTATTAAAGGAGATGCACTATTTTGGAAATTTAAATTTGATCATGTTGCAATTTCTAAAAAAAGGATAATCCTTTATAAATGGGGTTTAAATCCATTACATATAATCTGCCATATTAGAAATTTCTTAAAATAGGAAGTTCATTATAAGAATGTTCAGCTGGTGGGAGATTTTGGTATCATTCAATAGAAGAAGATAGATTTAAGGGAAATAAAATAATTCGTTGGTTAATCATAGACTCTCAAATAATAATGATTATTAATAATATAGCTAAAAGAGAAATATAGGAACCTAGAGTAGAAATAATATTTCAGGAAATATATGCATCAGGATAATCAGAGTATCGACGAGGTATCCCAGCTAATCCTAAAAAATGTTGAGGGAAAAATGTTAAATTAACTCCAATAAATATTGATAAAAATTGAATTTTTAATAAGAAAGGATTTAAACATAAACCAGTAAATAATGGATATCAATGAATAAATCCTCTTATAATAGCAAATACAGCTCCTATAGAAAGAACATAATGGAAATGAGCTACTACATAATAAGTATCATGTAAACTAACATCAATAGATGAATTAGCTAGAATTACTCCAGTTAATCCCCCAACAGTAAATAAAAATACAAATCCTAATCTTCATAATATAGATGGTCTATAATTAATTTGAGTCCCATGTAAAGTAGCTAATCAACTAAAAATTTTAATTCCTGTTGGTACAGCAATAATTATAGTTGCTGATGTAAAATAAGCTCGAGTATCAATATCTATTCCTACAGTAAATATATGATGAGCTCAAACTACAAATCCTAATAATCCAATTGCTATTATAGCGTAAATTATTCCTAAACATCCAAAAGTTTCTTTTTTACCACTTTCTTGTGAAATAATATGGGAGATTATTCCAAATCCAGGTAAAATTAAAATATATACTTCTGGATGCCCAAAAAATCAGAATAAATGTTGATAGAGAATAGGATCTCCTCCTCCGGCAGGATCAAAAAATGATGTATTTAAATTTCGATCTGTTAATAATATTGTAATAGCTCCAGCTAAAACAGGTAAAGATAACAGTAATAATAAAGCTGTAATACCGACAGCTCAGACAAATAAAGGTATTTGATCAAATGATAATCCATTAAGTTTCATATTGATAATTGTTGTAATAAAATTAATAGCTCCTAAAATTGATGAAATACCTGCTAAATGTAATGAAAAAATAGCTAAATCTACTGAACTACCACTATGAGCAATATTTGAAGATAAAGGAGGATAAACAGTTCATCCTGTTCCTGCTCCATTTTCTACAATTCTACTAAAAATTAATAAAGTTAAAGATGGAGGTAGTAATCAAAAACTTATATTATTTATTCGCGGGAAAGCTATATCTGGAGCTCCTAATATTAATGGTACTAATCAATTTCCAAATCCTCCAATTATAATTGGTATAACTATAAAAAAAATTATAATAAAAGCATGTCCAGTAACAATTGTATTATAAATTTGATCGTCTCCAATTAAAGATCCTGGGTTTCCTAATTCTGCTCGAATAAGTAAACTGAGAGAAGTTCCAACTATTCCTGATCAAATACCAAAAATAAAATATAAAGTACCAATATCTTTATGATTTGTAGAAAAGAGTCATTTTCGCTATAAAAAATAAATAAAATGGCTGAGATATAAGCGGTAAATTGTAAATTTATTAACGAGAAATTTCTCTTTTATTAATAAAATTAGTCTTATAGTCAAATAATGATATAAAATTGCAAATTTTATGGTATAATTAAATTAATTATTAAGGCTTAAAGAAAATTTCTTTATGAATAATTTTGAAGATTATTAGTTTAATTTTAACTTAAAACCTTACAAGAAAATAAAAGTTCTTAAAATTATTCCAGAAATTGATAAAAAAGAAAGAAAATTAGTAATTAAAATATGATTATTTTTAACAGAAATTTTTATTCATTTTAAGTTAATATAATTAAATAAAAATGAAGAATAAATAATTCGAATGTAAAAAAATAATATAATTAATCTTATTATGATAAAAATAAAAGTAGTAAGAAAGAAATTATTTATTAGTAAAAAGTTAATTAAAATTCATTTAGGAAAAAATCCAATAAAAGGTGGTAATCCTCCTAATGAAAGAAAATTGATTAAATAAAAAATTTTAATTGAGTAATTTAAATTAAAAATAAATAATTGATTAATAAAAAATATATTTAATAATTGAAATAATAAACATATAATACTAATTAAAAAAGAATATATTATTAAATAAAATATTCATAAGTTTTCTCTAATTATAATTGAAGCTAATATTCAACCTAAATTATTAATTGATGAAAAAGCTATTAATTTACGTAATGAAGTTTGATTTAATCCTCCAATAGCTCCAATGATAGTATTAATGATTATAATGATAATAATAAAATTTTTATTTAAATAATAAGATAATAAAATTATGGGGGTAATTTTTTGTCAAGTTATTAATAAAAAATTATTAAATCATGTTATTCCTTCAGAAATAATAGGGAATCAAAAATGAAAGGGGGCAGATCCTATTTTTATCAATAAAGATGAATTAATTATAATAGATAAAAAATTATTAATTTCAAAATTTTTTATAAATATTAATTTAAGTAAAATAGAAAATAAAAAATTGATTGAAGCGATAGATTGAGTTAGAAAATATTTTAATGAAGCTTCTGAGGTTATTAAGTTAGATGAGTTAGAAATTAGGGGGATAAATCTTAAAAGATTAATTTCTAATCCAATTCAGCAACCAAATCATGAGTTAGAAGAAATTGAAATTAATGTACTAAAAAATAAGATAAATAAGAAAAATATTTTATTAGAGTTAATTCGGTTATAAATAATTAAATATAAAATATAAAATAAATTATAAATTTATAATGTGTTAATATTATTTAATAAAATTATATGGTATATTTTAGTGTATGAGGCACAATAGTTTTTGATACTATTAGATATAGTTTAATTCTATAAAATATAATAAAGGTAATTTAAATTTACTTAATTTATCCTATCAGAATAATCCTTTAATCAGGCACTTTATTTTTAAAAAAAAGGGAATACCTTTATATTTGGGGTATGAACCCAAAAGCTTAGTTTAGCTTATTTTTAA